GAACGCTTGCATAATTGGTTTATATACATCCTTCCTGATTGAAACCACACATAAAAATTATATTGCCATAAATGGACAAAAAAATATTTCCATTTATTTATCAAAAGGGGCGGATCCGTATCCTTTAAAGCCAGAATAGATTTTCCTTGATATCTAACATAATGCATGAAGAGATCCTGGAGAAACCATAGGCTAATCGGAAAATCATTAGCAAAGACGTCTTCTACGGGAGGCTTTATTTTTCCATAGAAATATATTCGCTCAAAAAAGACACCGGAAGCTGTTAATCGTAAATGAGAAGATTTGTTGCGGAGAAAAAGTAAGATGGATTCGTATTCACAAAGATGAGAATTATACAGGAACAAGAAAAATCTTGGATTACTTTTTGAAAAAATAGTAATAGATTTATTTATAAATTTGTGTGGAATAATAAGACTATTCCAATTAGAATTAGAATACTCGTAAAGAAAAAGTCTTAATAAATACAAAGAGGAGGCGTCTTTTACCCAGTAGCGAAGGGTTTGAACTAAGATTTCCAGATGAATCGGGTAGGGTATTAGAACATCTGATACATAATTTAAATGTGGGAATTTGTCCTCTAAAAAAGGAAATATTGAATGAATTGATCGTAAATTATAATACCTTACGATTTCTGCCTCCGTTAAAGAAGATACTAATCGTAGGGAAAATGGAATTTCCAAAACGACTGCAAACCCCTCTGATATCATTTGAGAATACAAATTCTTATTGAACCCAAAAACTTGATTTTGGTTAGAATGATTAACGGAAATAATCAAATGATTCTGTTGATACATTCGAGTAATTAAACGTTTTACAATCAGGAAACTATATTGACTGTCATAACCCACATTTTCCAACAAATTCGATCTATTTAAACCATGATCACGAGCAAATTCATAAATATACTCCTGAAAGATAAGTGGGTATAGAAGGTCATGTTTCCAAGATCTAGCTAGTTCTAAATATCCTTGAAATTCTGCCATTTCAATTAGATTTGAGCCGAAAATAGGATGGAATGTATTGGGTTATCAAATGATACTATAGTACGATAGAGTTAAAACAAGGTATTATTTTATAATTTTAATAAATAATAAAAAAAAAATGGATACCTCGTAAAAAGGTACGACTCATTAACAGACTCTCTGTCCTTCCTTTTTTCACCCAATTGGTTTATGTTTATTCTCGGATAAGAATATGGTTAGAAGTCCTTTATTTTTGCAATCCAATCGCTCTTTTGATTTTGAAAAAAAAAAAATTCTTTATCAATATACTGCCTTCTTCATACACATTTATCTCCGCCACATAATGGAGATAACTAATAGTTAGGATTCATAAAAAATCAATAATACACTCAGGGTAAAAGCCTTTCCCGCGTCAAGCACTAATATAGTTTTAACGTCTAATTAGATCAGGTAATCAGTCAAAAATTAATAACAGGAGCTCGTTACTTTATGTTTTCGTATAATTGGAACCTAACTATAGGTTCTATCCATTTTTTTACTGGACCCAACTTTCAATTTAGTTTGAATTTTTTTGCTTTTTAAAATTTTTAAATTGATTTTGTTCCAAGCCAATAATTCAAACAATTTAAACAAGGGTTTGGCCCTATTCTTATACTCTTATACAGTAAGAATGAAATATTCTTAGAATTCTCTATTGATACGACATGCTGCTTTTTCCAGTCATTCCTTTCCGGATCAGTCGTGGTCTTACAAACTCTACCGATGGTATAGACGAATCCGTTGGTTCATACAAATGTGTAAAAGATGCTAGCCGCACTTAAAAGCCGAGTACTCTACCGTTGAGTTAGCAACCCGAACTAAAATAATTAGAATGTATAGATACAAACGGAATCCCAATAAATAAAGAGATTGAATTGTACGGCACAATCAATTTATTTAAAAAAAAAATATAAAAATTTATAATAAATTATGAACATAATTAAAGATGAACAGATCTGATAAAAATATAAATGAAAATAAAAATATTTGTCGACCAACTCTTGTCTTTTATGTTATCCATTATTATATTTTCTTCATTAAAAAAAAAGACTTCTTGTATCACACCACATCCAATGAACCCTTTATTTGGTTATTTGAATAAAATAAAATCGATAGGACGGAAATAAATAGATTTATTTATTCACGCTCAGATTATATTTATTCGATACACTGTTGTCAATATGAATGTGAATGTTGAGAAAAGAATACAATAGAAAAATAGACAAAAAATATAATAATAAATTGAAAAATTGAATTGAAGTTTTAATTTCAATTTATTAAAATGAAAAACTAAGGATTTATGTTGGATTGGCACTACATATATAATCTACATATAGACTAAAAGGTATAGACGGACGAATAAATTAAACAAATGAAGTATAAAAAACCCCGTTTATTCAATTAATATCAATCAATATAAGTAAGTAAAAAAGGAAATATAAACCCTTTGCTTTTTTTCTTTCTTCATATAATTCCGCTGAAAAGCGCCCATTGACATGGAAATAGACTTTTATCGTTATAAAAGACGACATTATGTAGGAGAAAAAAAAAGCAAAGAAAAGATTATACAAAACTCTATACAAATCACCCACACCCCCTTTAATTAATTTATATATATTTATATATATATTTCGTTAATTGAATTTTGATTGGTGATTAAGGCGAAGTTCCATAAAAACACCCGCCTTCTTTGAAATATCATGAACAGTTCCCGTAGGCTGAGCCCCTTTTTCAAGAAAATATAGAATAACAGGAACATTTAAATAGGTTTGATTCTTTATCGGATCATAAAAACCTACTTTACGAAGAGCTCTTCCTTCTCTTCGGGATCGAGCATCAATTGCAACAATTCGATAAATGGCTCATTGGGATAGATGTAAATAATCCCCCCCCCCCGAGAAACGTATAAGAAGTTTTCTCCTCGTACGGCTCAAGAAAATTCAAGTTATTTTGATGTATAAAATTTTAATGTCAAATATATCCCTAAAATCATCAAATGAATTAGACCAATAATTTTCTTTCTTTTTATTTATCATCATATGCTTGAAATACTTGTTTCTTATTCTTTCCCCAACCAAACAAATTATTCGTATTTGTAATTTGCACTCTCATAACTCAAGTTGGATAATTCCAAAAGGAAACCTTTATACGCATTTCGTTTATTGAGCGGTCTCTAATCCCCTTTCTTTTTGTCTGTCTCCTTTCGAATCTATTTTGATTCTTCATAGTTCTCGTAGTTGAGACAATTGAAAATGGTATTTCCTTGTTCTAGGATCCTTTATCTTTCTTTGCCTTGAATCATTGGGTTTAGACATTACTTCAGTGATCTTTAATCGTTTCGGTTTCAATCAAAATGGCAGCAACATACCATTTGTTGTGATTTCTTTCGATCAAAAAATCATACGAATGATTGATTCCTGTGAAATCAATTTTTGATTTGATCGAAAGTGTTTTCCAAATTCCAAAAAATTTTACTTTTGAATTTTAGACTTCCTTGAATTGGATCCTTTCGATTTCTATATCGAAAATATACTTAATAAAGTTATCCCAATTTATTAATTGATACTAACCCTAGATTCTTGCCTCCGATAAATGAATCAATATGTTCTGCTCGAGCTCCATCCTGTACGATACAGTTTCCATCACAACCCCTCCCCCCCCCAAAAAAAAAATGAGAGTTATGGTGGAACAGAACAAACGATGTCGAGACAAAAGCACTTTCATTCCTATATAATTCCTATATAATATAAAAATGGTGGGTGTAAGAATCCACAGCGGATCGTGTCCTTCAAGTCGCACGTTGCTTTCTACCACATCGTTTTAAACGAAGTTTTACCATAACATTTCTTTAGTTTGGAACCGGTATGTAATTGATTCCATTATGGAATCATGAATAGTCATTGGTTCGGTCGGTACCTAGTAATCTATATTTTCTTTTTTCCTTCTATACTATCTTCTATCATTAAATAGAGTTTCTGACAAAGTCGCAATAATATAAACTAGAAATAAAAAATATATTTTTTAATTATAAATAAAAATAACATGACTAAAATTCAAATAAATAAGTTCTTTTTGAATCTGTATCTTCAAATAACTTGATAGTGATAAGATAAATTCAACAATTTCACACTTCTTCGAGTACTAAGAACTCATAAGAAATCATCAATTTCAGAGATAGATCACAAATAGATTCTATTACATCTATGTGTTATTTGAACACGATTAAATTTGTTAAAAATATATGATTCAGAGAAGGCTCATTAAGAATAAAACGTTTTCAATATTATACTCTTAAACACAAGGTTGTTCAAAAAAGTAACCTTTAATTTTATTCTGATTTATTCAGATAAAATAGAAACGACCTATCATAATATAGGTCATATATATCAATATATATGGGCTAAGGCTGCGATAATATCATAATGTGTTGGGTGTGTGGACAAATACGCTCTGGGACGGAAGGATTCGAACCTCCGAATACCGGGACCAAAACCCGTTGCCTTACCACTTGGCCACGCCCCATTTCTATTCAATACTAATAAACACTAATATTGGTACTAGTTGTTCGTCAACTTCAGTCTAAATATCTATTAAATATATTAGCTTATTGATAGAATTTTTATATGTGTAGATATAGAATTAAACTAATGAATTTATTGATCATTACATCTAATTCAATTAAGATATTGTATGAAAGTATGATTTATCCTATTCACTTTTGATTTGAGAATTGAAGTTGAAGGATTTTTGATTGGTCAAGTTCAAATCAAAGAAGGGTTTTTGGTATATCTAATTTATTTTTATTCATTTACCCTTCTCTAAATAACTCAATCTAAATAACTCAACTTATTAATAACTCAATCAAAATAAATATAATTACCCTCAAGAACAAAATGTTTGTTATGCTTAATATATTAAGTTTGATCTGGATCTGTCTTAATTCTGCCCTTTATTCAAGTAGTTTTTTTGTCGCCAAAT